AATAAGATGCCTGATAAAAAGGTTTATTTTGATAGAATAAGTAATGTATAATTATACTCTTATTGTAAATCTAAGAATTAAACTTAGTCCCATTACATCAAAAGTTAATGTGCATCTTACACTAATTTACAAAAAGATAAGCTAATAAAGCTATTAGGTTCATACCCTAAACATAGAAGTAAATTCTTCTTCTTTTTAATCTTTATAAATTCTACTATTATTTTATTTTATAGAAATATATTATTGGGGGTAATATTTTCTTTATCATCAAATAATTGAATGATAGTTTGGGTAGGGTTAGAAATTTCTTTAATATCTTTTATTCCTCTTATAATTAGAAATTTGGCCGTTAGTTCAGAGTGCTCAATAAAATATTTTATTGTTCAAAGAATAAGTTCTTCATTATTTATCTTGGGAGTAGTTTTTATATTAATGGGGGTTAATATTAATTACGAAATAATTATTGTTTTATCTATAATAATAAAGATAGGTGTTGCACCTTTTCATATATGACTGTTGAGAATAATTGAAGGATTAAATTACATAATTTTATTTAATATATTTACTGTTATAAAAATTGTACCTATAATAATCATTATTAATATAAATTTAGATTTAAGTTTGATTATTATTTTAACTTTAATTGTAGGTTCTGTTTTTGGGTTAAATCAAAATTCTGTACGTAAAATTTTAGCTTACTCGTCAGTTTTTAATATGGGATTTATACTTTACTCTATTAAAAACTTGTCTTTATGATTATTATATTTTGTTATTTATTCATTAAATTTATTTATGTTGACTTGAATTTTAATATTAAATAACGTTAATTATTTAAATCAGTTAATTATTAATAAAGTTGAATTGAAGTCTAAGATTTCAATTTGGGTTTTAATATTATCATCAGGAGGCATACCTCCAATAATAGGTTTTATAGGCAAATTAATTGTCATTGAATTGTCTATTCTTTTTAACGATTGATTAATTTCTTTATTAATGATCTTAACTTCTTTGTTAGTTATATTTTATTATAATCGTTTATGTTTCATTGTAATATCAATTTCTTCATTAATAACTAAGTGGAAAATTAGTTTTATTTTTTGATTAAATTTAAATATCATAGTTGTTAATCTTATGTCTCTACCAATTCTTATTTTAGTTAAATACTTAAATTAAGATTTTAAGTTAAAATAAACTATTAACCTTCAAAGTTAAAAATATGTATATCTAAGGTAAATCTTAGAATATATTATTCATTATTAAATTTGCAATTTAATGTTTTAAAATTAAACTATAAGATTTTTTATTTACTAAAAGAAAATTTCTTTTCATAAGTAAATTTACAATTTACTACCTATTTTTCAGCCATTTTAGTTTGACAAATGAATAAATGGTTATATTCAACTAATCATAAGGATATTGGTACTATGTATTTCATTTTTGGTATTTGATCAGGTATAGTTGGGATAATACTAAGAATAATTATTCGAATAGAGTTGTCCCAGCCAGGTCCTCTTTTAAATAATGATCAAGTTTATAATGTTGTCGTTACTTCTCATGCTTTTATTATAATTTTTTTTATAGTTATACCTATTATAATTGGTGGTTTTGGGAACTGATTATTACCATTAATAATTGGGGCTCCCGATATAGCTTTCCCTCGTATGAATAATATGAGATTTTGATTATTACCTCCTTCTTTAACTTTATTAATAATAAGCTCAATAATTGAGATAGGGGCTGGTACGGGATGAACTGTATACCCACCTTTATCCTCTAATATTGCTCATTCTGGGCCAAGAGTAGATTTAGCTATTTTTTCTTTACATTTGGCTGGTATTTCATCTATTTTAGGGGCAGTAAATTTTATTACTACAGTAATTAATATACGATCTTCTGGTATAACTTTTGATCAAACTCCATTATTTGTTTGGTCTGTGTTAATTACGGCGGTTTTACTATTACTTTCTTTACCTGTATTAGCAGGTGCTATTACTATATTACTAACTGATCGTAATATTAATACATCTTTTTTTGATCCTTCAGGAGGGGGGGACCCCATTTTATATCAACATTTATTTTGATTCTTCGGCCATCCAGAAGTTTATATTTTAATTTTACCAGGGTTTGGTCTAATTTCTCATATTATTAGCCAAGAAAGTGGTAAAAATGAATCTTTTGGGTATATCGGTATAGTATATGCAATAATATCTATTGGTTTATTAGGGTTCGTAGTATGAGCCCATCATATATTTACAGTAGGGATAGACGTAGATACTCGAGCCTACTTTACATCAGCAACTATAATTATTGCTGTTCCTACAGGTATTAAAATTTTTAGTTGGATAGCTACTATACATGGAGTATCATTAAAGATAACTATTTCTATAATATGATCTTCAGGATTTGTATTTTTATTTACTATAGGGGGCTTAACAGGAATTATTTTATCAAATTCTTCTATTGATGTAGTATTACATGATACCTATTATGTTGTGGCTCACTTCCACTATGTGCTTTCAATAGGAGCTGTATTTGCTATTATAGCCGGGTTTATTCAATGATATCCATTATTTACAGGGTTAATAATAAACCCTAAATGGTTAAAGATCCAATTTTTTATTATATTCACTGGGGTAAATTTAACATTTTTTCCTCAACACTATTTAGGGTTGAGTGGTATACCTCGTCGTTATTCAGATTATCCTGATATTTATATATCTTGAAATGTAGTGTCCTCTTTAGGGAGTATTATTTCTATAATTAGTATCATAATAATGTTGTTTATTATTTGAGAGAGAATGGTTTCAAAACGAGTAGCCATTTATAGTAATAACAATATATCTTCTATTGAATGGTTACAAAAGATACCTCCAGAAGAGCATTCTTATAGTGAATTACCAGTTATAACAAAATAAATATTCAATATGGCAGATTAGTGCAATGAGCTTAAGACTCATATATAAATATATATATATTTTATTGGAAATTTCAACTTGATTAAAATTATCATTTCAAGATGCGGTTTCACCAGTTATAGAACAATTAATTATATTTCATGATCATGCTATAATAATTATTATTATAATTACTACTATAGTGTCTTATATAATATTATCCTTAATATTAAATAAATTTACTAATCGATTCTTATTAGAAGGTCAATTAATTGAGCTTGTTTGAACTATTATTCCAGCAGTTATACTAATCTTTATTGCATTACCATCCCTTAAAATTTTATATTTACTTGAAGAAGTAAATAACCCAATAATTACTATTAAAGCAATTGGGCATCAATGGTATTGATCTTATGAATATTCAGATTTTAAGAAAATTGAATTTGATTCTTATATAAAGCCCACGTTAGAGCTAAGTATAAATGATTTTCGTTTATTAGATACAGATAATCGGGTAGTGATTCCATTTAATACACAAACTCGAATATTAGTAACATCAACTGATGTAATTCATTCTTGAACAATTCCTTCTGTGGGAACTAAAATTGATGCAGCTCCAGGCCGCATTAATCAAAGAAACATTTTAATTAATCGTCCAGGGTTATTTTTCGGGCAATGCTCAGAGATTTGTGGGTCTTACCATAGATTTATGCCTATTGTAATCGAAGCGGTTAACATAACAACATTTATAAGTTGATTAAAAAATTACTCATTAAGTTACTTAAGTGCAAGTATTGGTCTCTTAAACCAAATTATAGTATTGTGGCGTATACTCTTAATGAAAAATTTAGTTTAATTAAAACATTAGCTTGTCAAGCTGAAGTTGCTAAATATTTTAGTAATTTTTATTGCCTCAAATATCTCCCATATGATGATTAACCTTAATATTAATTTTTAATTTGTCTTTTTTAATAATAAACAGTGTAATTTATTTTAACTATAAAGTTATAAATAAATGTTCAGTTAAAATGTTAAAGTATAAATTAAGTTGAAAATGATAACTAATTTATTTTCCACATTTGACCCCTGTACTGGGATACTTTCATTAAACTGATTAAGAACTATCTTAATATTTACTATAATTCCCCATAAATATTGATTGGTACCTAATAAAAATTCAATTTTAATTAATAACATTATTAAAATTTTACATCAAGAAATAAAATTAATTATACCTTACAAAGGGTCTACATTATTGATAATAAGAATATTTATAATAATTATATACAATAATGTAATAGGCCTATTGCCTTATATTTTTACATCTTCATCTCATTTAATTTTTTCGTTATCATTAGCTTTACCAATATGGGTTTCATTTATATTATATGGTTGATTAAATAAAACCAATTCTATATTTACGCACTTAGTCCCTTCAGGGACCCCGGGCGTATTAATACCTTTTATGGTTATAATTGAAACTATCAGAAATTTAATTCGACCCGGTTCTTTGGCTGTTCGTTTGACAGCTAATATAATTGCTGGTCATTTGTTAATGTCATTGTTAGGGTCAAATTCTATTTCTTCAGTCCTTTTATTGTCATTAACTATAGTTGTGTTTATTATCTTGATGGTATTTGAATTTGCCGTAGCCATTATTCAGTCTTATGTATTCATGACACTAACAACATTATACTCTAGAGAAATTTAAAATGAATAACCATCCATTTCATTTAGTTGATAAAAGACCTTGACCATTAACTAGATCCATAGGATTAATAACAATGACCTCAGGGACTATTCTTTGATTTAATAAATTAAACCCAATTTTAATATTTATTGGAATTACTATTATTATTATGACTATACTACAATGATGACGAGATGTGATTCGAGAATCTACCTTTCAAGGTATACACACTAAAAAAGTTATGGTAAGAATAAAGTGAGGAATAATTATATTTATTTTATCTGAAGTGATATTTTTCTCATCATTTTTTTGAGCTTTTTTCCATAGAAGATTATCTCCTAGAGTAGAAATTGGTTTACAATGACCTCCTAATGGTATTAAGACCTTTAACCCTATAAGTATCCCCATACTAAACACTATAATTTTACTTTCATCTGGAATTTCAATAACTTGAGCTCATAATTCTATTTTAACCAAAAATTTTTCTCAATCTATAAAAAGCATAATTATCACTGTTTTGCTAGGATTATATTTTACATCCCTTCAACTATATGAATATATTGAAGCACCTTTTAGTATCGCTGATTCTGTATATGGGGCTACATTTTTTATAAGAACAGGGTTTCACGGATTACATGTGATAATTGGTACTATCTTCATTATTATCGTCATATTACGAACTAATAAATTACATTTTTCAACAAACCATCATATTGGGTTTGAATCTTCTGCTTGATATTGACATTTCGTAGATGTAGTTTGATTATTTTTATATATTATAATTTATTGATGAGGTAGATAATTCATTTAGTATAAAAAGTATATTTAACTTCCAATTAAATGGTTTAAAAGTTTAAAATGAATAATTTATTTATCCATAATACATATTACTGTGATTTTATTAATTACCTTGATTATTATAATTATATTAATTATAATTAGAAAAAAATCAGTTACTGATATAGAAAAACTAACACCCTTTGAATGTGGATTTAATCCTATATCTAATAAACGATTACCATTTTCTATTCATTTCTTTTTAATTGCAGTAATTTTTTTAATCTTCGATATTGAGATTATTATTATTCTCCCTATAATTATAACTATAAAATATTCCATATTAATATATTGACTTATTACTTCTTTATTATTTGTTATTGTATTAATATTAGGGTTATATCATGAATGATATAATGGTATACTGAAATGAACAAAATAAGAGTTGTAGTTAATTATAACATTTGATTTGCATTCAAAAAGTATCTATAAGATCAACTTTATCATTAACAAAGAAGTAAAATATACAATTAGTTTCGACCTAAAATTAAAGAGCTTGTTCTTCATGTTTTAATTGAAGCCAAAAAGAGGCATCTTAATGTTAATAAGAAAATTGAATTTTATGTTCCAATTAAAAGAGATTAAGAAAGAAAATAGCTGCTAACTAATTTTCTAAGCGGTTTAATTCCGTTTATCTCTTAATTCATATAGTTTATATAAAACATTTTATTTTCATTAAAAAAAAGAATCTTTAAGTTTTATGAATTATTTGAGAAAAAACTTTACCTTAATAGCTTCAATATTAAACTCTTAATTAAGCTACACAAATAGATTAAAATAATAAATCAAAAAATAAATATTAATAAAAAAATCTTTAATGATCTAGAAAAATAAGCTTGGAAGTAATTAGAAAATTTTAGTATATAAAATCTTAACCCTCTTGCTCCGTAGTATTCCCCTCATCTTAGTACTGTATTTATTCTATGGGTGCTTACGTAATAGAATTTACTGTATAAATAAAAAGAATGACTGTATATAAACCATATAGAATTATTAAATAAATATAAACTAATAAAAAACAGATAGTTAAAAAAAAATCTTTCAAATGAAAATCAAATACCTAATACAATTAATAACGAAATTATTAATTTCATATATAATGGAAATAATAAAAATAATAAATCAAAATTTATAATTCAAATAATTAGGCAACCAATAGTAATTGAAAAAATAGTTAAAAATAAGATGCTAAATTTTATATAATCAAATCTATCTTTTAATAAACATATAGGGTTTTGATTATTATTAAAAATTATTGTATAATAAAATAAACGTAAAGAGTAACCTCTTGTTAATCCCAATCTAATATAAAATATAACGAAGATGAATATATTTAAATTATTAAATAGAGATCTCTCAATAATTAAATCTTTTGAATAAAATCCGGATAAGAAGGGAATACCGCATAAAGATAAACTAGAAATATTAAAACATGCAGTAGTAAGGGGTATATTAAAGCATACTGAACCTATTTGCCGAATATCTTGGGTATCCTTTATATAGTAAATAAAAACTCCTGCACATAAAAATAATAGTGATTTAAATATAGCATGAGTAATTAAATGAAAATAGGACAAATCAATTAATCCTATAAATAAAGATGTTATTATTAGTCCTAATTGGCTTAATGTAGATAATGCAATAATTTTTTTCAAATCATATTCGAATAAAGCAGAAACTGATGACATTACTATAGTAATTATTCTAATAAAAATTATATAAATATTAAAAGTGAAATAGTTATAAAAACGAATTAATAAATAAACTCCAGCAGTAACTAAGGTGGATGAGTGTACTAATGCAGAAACTGGGGTTGGGGCAGCTATAGCTGCTGGTAATCAGCAAGAAAATGGAATTTGAGCACTTTTAGTAAAACAAGATATAATAACTAATAAGTGCACATATTGAGAGTAGTAAGAAGAATAAAACATAAAGTGTCAACTTCCATATGAAATTAATCAACAAATAGAAATTAATAATCCTACATCCCCCAATCGATTTGTTAAACAGGTAATTAGTCCGGCTAAGTAACTTTTAGTTGATCTGTAGTAAATTACTAGACAGTAGGAAACCAACCCAAGACCATCCCATCCTAATAAGATTCTTATTAAATTAGGACTTATAATTATTAAAAATATGCTAAATACAAATAAGAGGACTAAAAATAAAAATCGAATAGAGGAATATGATATATATCCTATATATTGTATACTATAAAAAAGTACTATAGATGAAATAAAGAATACTACTGAAATAAAAGATAATGAAATTCAGTCTAAAAGAATTAAATAACATAATGATATTGAATTAAAAAAATATAGATTATACTCAAAAAAGTAAATTATATTCTTATAGCCTAAAAATAATCTTACTCTAAATAAAATTATAGATAAAAAAAATAATATAATCGATCAAATGTAATAAAAATTATTTTTAAACAAAACTTAAGGTTACAATAAACATCAAAGATTCCACAAATCTCTATTTTTGATTAAACTACTTAAATTAAAATAATAATGAGTCAATAATTAATAAAGTTAAAAAAATAGGTAATAGATGAATTATAAGCAACAGATATTCTCTCACTTTAATAAAAGAGTAAGAATAACAATTATGAAATAAGCCGTGGTAACAGTAACTAAATAAGTAGAGTCTAAAACAAGCTCTTAAGAAAGAGATAAAAATTATATAAAGAAAAGATCAATAGAAATAACTTATTATTCTTCCTATAATAATTAATTCACTTAGAAAATTAATTCTAGGAGGGCATCTTATATTAAAACAACACAGTATAAATCAGATTAAAGATAAACTTGGTATAAAAGTAATTAACCCTTTATTTACAAAGAAACTACGAGATAGTAATCGTTCATAAACTAAGTTAGCTATACAAAATATCCCTGATGAACATAAACCGTGTCCAATTATTATAAGATAGGCTCCCATTAGACCTCATGTTCTTATAGTTAATAACCCTATTAAACATATACATATATGACATACTGAGGAATATGCAATTAAACATTTAATATCCCCCTGAATAAAGCAAACTAATCTAACAATAATTGACCCCCAAATTGATAGAGAATATCAAATGTAACTATAATGTATAAATAAATATTCATAAATAAATATAAATCGAATTAAACCATAGCCACCAATCTTTAGGAATAAACCAGCAAGGATTATTGAACCTGAGACAGGGGCCTGAACATGTGCTTTTGGTAGTCAATAATGAAATATAAATATGGGTAATTTAACTAAAAAAGCAAATACTATAAAGAAATGTATAATAAATCTTAAGGAGCAATTAAATTTATAGTCAAAGAATAGAGACCCATTATTTAAATTTAAATAAATAATAATTAATAATAAAGGCAATGAAGCAAATAAAGTATAAAAAAGCAAATAAATAACAGAAACTAGTCGTTCTGGTTGATAACCCCAACCAAGAATTAAAATAATTAGGGGCACTAAACTAAATTCGAAAAATAGATACATCAAAAATATATTTAAAACTGAAAAAATTATATAAAGTCTCAAACAAAGAATTAAATTTAAAAATAAAAAAGATGGTGAGGATCTTTTAATTGATGACAATAACATTAAACTAATAATAAAGAATCTTAAAATAATTAATGTATACGAAATATAATCTATACCAAGTGTATAACTAATATTACTAAAAAAAAAATTTAAGTTTATTAGACAATATATTAAAATTAATATTAAAAAAAAAAAAATATATACATTTCAATTTACATAAAAGATTACTAGGGTCATAAATATAATGTACAAATTAGTTATTATCATAAAAATATAGAATTTAAATAATCATTACCATGAGATCGAATTATACAAACCAAAACTCTTAACCCTAAAACCCCCTCACAAACATAAAAAGTTATAAAAAATAAGTAAATATACATAGAATATTTAAATAATAGACAATAAATTAAAATTAAATATAATAGAGATAGAATAATAAATTCTAATCTTAGTAAGCATAACAGAATATGTTTACGAATTAAAACAAGTGATAATAATCTAAATATAAACAAATAAATAATAAAAATTGAATTCATTAGTTTTAATAATTTAATAAAAATATCAATTTTGTAAATTGAAATTAGATAATAATCTTTAAAGCATCAGTAAGACTATTAGGAGCATCTTAAATTCCCAAAACTTAAATTTTAATTAAACTACTTACTGAAATTAAATTAAATATTATAAAATTAATAATCATAATAATTTCTATACTACCAATTATAAAAACTCCTATATCTATAGGTATAATTTTAATACTTCAAACTATAATAATAACATTATTAATAAATAAAATAATAGTAACTTCTTGATTAACTATAATTACTTTTTTAATAATAATTGGGGGGTTATTGATTTTATTTATTTACATAAGAAGATTAGCTTCTAATGAAAAATTTAAAATTAATATAAAAGTATTAATTATTATAATAGTAATAATAATTATTTCCGAGGAATTTATGCAAGATATACAAATTAATGAAACACAAGACATTATCAACATTATAACAACTGAACAATTATCATTAAATAAGTTATATAATAAAAAATCATTAATAATTACATTAATTATAGTATTATATTTACTACTTACTATAATCGCCGTAACAAAATTAGTTAAACATTATGAAGGGCCTTTACGATCAAAAAACTAATGAACAATAAAGCTATACGAAAAAAAAACGAGTTATTTAAAATTATCAATTACTCAATTGTTGATTTACCAACCCCTATTAATTTATCATATTGGTGAAATTTTGGGTCAATCTTAGGAATATGTTTAATAATTCAGTTAATTTCAGGAATTATATTATCTATACATTATACAGCTAATGTAGATATAGCATTTAATAGAGTAAGACATATTTCACGAGATGTAAATTATGGTTGACTAATCCGAACAATTCATTCAAACGGAGCCTCACTATTTTTCATAATAATATATAATCATACGGGACGAGGGATCTACTATGGATCATACAAATTTATTAATACATGATATATAGGAATTATTATTATATTAATAACTATAGCGACTGCATTCTTAGGATATGTCCTGCCTTGAGGCCAAATATCATTTTGAGGGGCCACAGTTATTACTAATCTACTATCTGCTATCCCATATATTGGGAATATATTAGTAAATTGACTCTGAGGGGGCTTCGCGGTAGATAATGCTACATTATCCCGATTTTTTAGACTACATTTTATATTACCATTCATCATTGCTATATTAACAATTATCCACTTATTTTTCTTACATATAACAGGGTCAAACAATCCTATCGGAATTAAGTCTGAAGTTGATAAAATTCCCTTTCATCCTTATTTTTCAATTAAAGATTCATTAGGATTTACTATTACTTTAACATTATTATTAACATTAAATATAACAGAACCTTTTATACTTTCAGATCCTGATAATTTTACACCTGCTAATCCAATAGTGACCCCAGTTCATATTCAACCTGAATGATATTTTTTGTTTGCATATGCAATTTTACGTTCAATTCCCAATAAATTAGGAGGTGTAATAGCACTATTTATATCAATTTTAATTTTAATGGTACTACCATTATCCATAAAAATAAAATTTAAAGGTTTATCATTCTACCCATTAAGTCAAATTATATTTTGATTATTTATTTGTACAGTTATTTTATTAACATGAATTGGGGCTCGACCTGTTGAAGACCCTTATACTACTACTGGTATAGTACTAACATTAATTTATTTTTTATATTTTATTTTAGATCCAATAATAACCAAAATATGGGATAAAATTATTAATTAAGTTGTTTAGCTTATAATAAAGCAAGTATTTTGAAAATACTAGAAAGATTTAATTTAATAACTTATACAAAAAAAAATGATAAAAAATTATCATTTTGATAAAAAAAAAAAAAAATAGATAATTAAGTGAAATGGGTAAATAACTTTTCCAAGCTAGATATATCAATTTATCATAACGGTAACGAGGAAGTGATGAACGAACTCAAATAAAAAAAAAGCATAAAAATACAATTTTTAAATAAAAAAATAATGAATCAAAATTAGCACCTATAAATACAATTACAGTTAATATACATATAAAAATAATACTTGAATATTCTCTAATAAACAATAGAGCAAACCCCCCAGACCCATATTCTACATTAAATCCTGAAACTAATTCTCTTTCACCCTCTGAAAAATCAAATGGTGACCGGTTAGTCTCAGCTATACAACATGAAAGTCAGCAAAAAAATAAAGGTAAAGAAAAAAATATAAATCATAAGTCTGATTGAAAAAAATAATAATCTATTAAATTATAAGAATTTAACATAAAAAAATACACAAATATAATTAAAGAAATACTTACTTCATAGGAAATAGCTTGAGATACACTACGTAAACAACCTAAAATTGAATAAATTCTATTAGAAGACCACCCACAAATAATTAAACCATAAACACCTAGTCTTGAACAACATAAAAAGAAAATGAAACCAAACTTAAAACTTAAACAATTAATATAATAAGGAAATAGGCACCAAATAAATAAAGAATGAATTAAACTAAAAGCAGGGCATAAATAATAAATTAAATAATTAGAATTTAAAGGAAAAATATTTTCCTTAAAAAATAGTTTAAAACCATCTCTAAAAGGTTGTATTAACCCTAAATATCCAACTTTATTGGGACCTTTACGAATTTGTATATAACTTAATACCTTCCGTTCTAATAAAGTAAAAAACCCGACAGATACTATGATTATAACTAATATAAATAAACAAGTTAATAAATAAATTATTGAATGTACTATAAGTACTTAATTAAAACCTAAATTTAATACACTAGTCTGCCAAATCAATAATAAAATTCAAATTAACTATAATATAGAATCTAATGGTCCTTTCGTACTAAAAAGATTAACTAATAATCAGATAGAAACCAACCTGGCTTACACCGGTTTGAACTCAAATCATGTAAGAATTTAAAGGTCGAACAGACCTAATATTAAAGAACCTACCCCTTAATTTTATCTTAATTCAACATCGAGGTCGCAAACTATAATATAAATATGAACTTTCCATTATAATTACGCTGTTATCCCTAAGGTAACTTAATCTTATAATCACAATTTATGGATCAAAAAAAACATAAATACAATGATAAAAAAAAATAAAGTTTGTATTTATTCACCACCCCAGTAAAAAATAAATTTATACTTTAATTATAAAAACTAAATAATAATAAATAAAAATCAATTAAAAGTTCTATAGGGTCTTATCGTCCCAATAATGAAATTAAGCATTTTGACTTAAAATTTAAATTATAAATATAATTATAATATAAGAAATATCTCATTAATTCATTCATACAAGTCCCTAATTAAGAAACTAATTATTATGCTACCTTTGCACAGTCAAGATACTGCAGCCATTTAAATTTAATATTCATAATCATAGGGCAGAACCTACCTTAAATATAAATCTTAAGGAAATGTTTTTGATAAACAGTTGGAAATTAAATTTGTCGAGTTCATTAATAATTAAATAAAAATTATACTAATTTAATCATTAATAAAAATAAATATAAATTACTTAAATAACTACAGTATAAAGATAAATATAAAAAAATTATAAATAAAAAAATTTAATCTATTATGAACTTTAATACAAGGATTCTAAAGATAATAAAATTTAGTATAAAATTATATTTTAACAAAAAATAGAGATTATCCCCAATTATTTAAGAATAAAAAATAAACCTAAATTAAATTTAATTCCTGTAAAACCAGATATATTTAAGGAACGAATAACTTTTAATTACTAAAATTAAATTTATTAACAGTATGAAATATGTAAAAAAAATTTAAGATTAAATATCCTTAATTCGGGATAATAAATGTATAAATTAATAAATCAATCAACCCTGATACAAAAGGTACTATTAATAATATTAAACCAATAAATTAATTCCTTAACAGTTAAATTTAAAATAATTATTCCTAAATAATACTACAAAATAAAAAATTAAATTAAAAAAAAATACACATTAATAAATAATAATGATCAGATAGAATGAACAACATTTTCACATTAACGTAAAAAATGAACTTTAATATATAAGCTACAATCTGAACTTTCTAGCTGCACCTTCCGGTACACCTACTTTGTTACGACTTATCCCATTTTAAAGAGAGTGACGGGCGATATGTACATAAATTAAAACTAAATTCAAGATGAATAATTATACAACATTACTATTAAATCCTATTTCAACATACTCCTAAAGAAAGGAACAATATCCAATCTAAATTTTAATATTAATGTAACCCAAAATTACCTTCAAAAAACTGCACCTTGACCTAATATAAATTAATAAAATTAAAGAAAATATATTTAAATAACACTCTTAATTATAGAGGTATACAAATAATATAAAGGTAAAAAATATCGTGGTTTATCAATTAAATTACAGGTTCCTCTAAAAAGATATAAATTACCGCCAAATTCTTTGAGTTTAATAGAACATACCTATTAATATTCAACAATAAGTATTAGGTACAAAAATAATAGGGTATCTAATCCTAGTTTAAAATCTTGATTTAATAAACTTAAATATAGATTAAAATAAATAATATAAATTCCACCTAAATAAAATTAACTACTAATCAACTTATAAATAATTAATAAAAATAAAATATTAATTTTAATGAATTGTATAACCGCGAATGCTGGCACAAAATTTATCCATTACAATTAAATTACTGCAGATTAATAATAATTAACTAACACAATTATATTTACTGTATAATAAAATATTTACAAAATTACATATAAATCATTTAATAAATTAATAAATAAGCAAGAATCAAACTTATTAAATATGAATTTAATAAATTACGGATATATTTTAATATAATTAACTCGTGATTATTACTAATTAAATATAACAATAAATAATATAATAATAAAAAATTAAACTATACTACTTAGATAATATTAACCTTTAACTAGATAATATGTAAATAAATGATATCTATATAGAACTAATTTGAATGTATATTAAGCTATCATAATCATTCAAATTCTTAATTATTTATTTTGTAATCGGGGAATAGTATTTAAATATTATTAACCTTTGACTTAAAGTGGATAAGTAAAGAATTATCTATCTAAAGTTTAATTTAATGGGGGTTAAATCAATTTATTAGATATCTAATTGGTATTTTTATTAAGTTAATAATATTTGTTAATTAAAAGTAAAATACTTTTAACATATAATTACAATCCCCTTTTATAGTTAATTAAAATAAAAGGGGATTTATAAGTTACTCCAGTTAAAATGAATTTAAAATTAATCAAAGTTTTACATACTAATAATCTATCTATCTAACTATTTCTTACAAACCTCTTTTTTACAAACATAAAGAGGTTTGTATTTTTGAATTATAAAATAAATTAATTTTATTAAGTTTACTTCATACTTATAATTAAAATTATAATTAGTTATGGGTGATACAGAGAATGATAATTAAATATTATTAACCTTTGACTTAAAGTGGATAAGTAAAGAATATCTATATAGAACTAATTTGAATGTATATTAAGCTATCATAATCATTCAAATTCTTAATTATTTATTTTGTAATCGGGGAATAGTATTTAAATATTATTAACCTTTGACTTAAAGTGGAATTAAATCTACTCTCTTATCTAATAGAGAGTAGATTTATTATTAATAAATCAATTTAATATTTATTAATTATGTATATATATTAATATAAGTATTATTATATATATAACCAATTTAGTATTTATTAGCTGCTTTTGTTGATATGAATTATCTTAATTTATTATTATGGTGATTTATTTTCCAGTGTTCTTTTTTTCCCGATACAATAATA